TATCTCAATTATAAGTTCCTAAACGGAACTACTTTATACTTTATGTCTTACATAGAACATATTACTCTATTCCGTACTCTATTCCAAATCATAATTTCGCGAGAATTCATTACTAAGAGACATCTCAGTATTTAAATTTAGTCATTCGAAGGTCTCTTTTATTAGTTTTATATAGAAGAAAAAAAAAAAAAATGGATTCTCCACTTTATCTGTATATATCGTTTATTCCTACGAAATACCAGACGAAATAGAACGATCTTAGAAGGGATATAATGAAATTCTTTGATTGGTTCTTCCCAGAGAAATGATCCTCGATAGGGACAACAAACAATTAATTAGAAAATGAATTATAACAAATATAAAAAATCTATAAAACTAAATATTTAAATTAAATAATAAACAGTTCTTATTCGAAACGCCTTGTAATCTTCAACCAATTCTGTGCTTCAATATAATTACCAGGAGTAAGCGCTATTGCTTGTTTCCAATACTCGGCGGCTTGATCGAACCAAGCCTCCGCAATTTCGGAATCTCCTTGTTGAACGGCCTGTTCTCCCCGGTCGGAATAGGGGGGTAAATTCCTTCCCTTAGAACCGTACTTGAGAGTTTCCGACCTCATACGGCTCAGCGGTCAAATTCTTTTGGTGTCCTATTTTTTAATTACCCTATCTAATTGAATGAGATTTCTCAGAGATATATCCCATTTTTTTTTTCTCGAGTTAACCAAAAGAAAGAGGTTAATTGCATAAGTTTCAAACTCAAATTTTTCTTAATAATCAGTTTTATCTTTTCTCCCACCTTCAGAAAACTAAAGCATAAGCATTTTCACTATCATTCTAATTTTCTGAAAGGTAACTATCTCGGTTTCATATATAAATTGATATAGAATCTTTGAAAAAGACCTTCCTTCATAAGAAGGAAAAGACTTACTATCTTTGGGATCTGATGCTACACCGCTGCTCAATACCTTAGGGGATCAACTCTATTACATAAGTGGATTCCTAACTTTTATCTCATATCATGACATAAGCAAGCAGTTCTTATTGTATCGGACCAAAACCTCGCGAATTGATCTTTACGGCGCTTCTTCTATCAATTAGATCCTTTATCCATAGAATAAAGTATCTAGGCATACCTATTTCTTCATATTTCGACTTTTATGAAGTTTATTTCTTTGCTACAGCTGATAAAAATCGTTGTTTTGAACGATACATATGTAGAAAGCCTACCCTTTGTTTCTAGTATTTATTAACGAATTTGTTCCTTCTTTCCTTTTTTTATTTCTATAGTGGAGATAGTCGCACGTAATGACAGATCACGGCCATATTATTAAAAGCTTGTGGTAAGAATGGGTTTCGCTCTAGTGCCCGAAAATAATATTCTAAAGCTTTCGTATGTTCTCCGTTACTTGTGTGGATAAGGCCTATGTTATAGAGTATATAACTTCGATCATAAGGATCAATTTCTAATCGCATAGCTTCATAATAATTCTGTAAAGCTTCTGCATAATTTCCTTCGGATTGAGCTGACATCCGTTACGGTCGTCATTCGATTCAAAAAATCTCCGTTTCAGAACCGTACATGAGATTTTCATCTCATACGGCTCCTCCTTTATGTGCATAATGATAATAATACGTGGAATCAAAAAAGATTGAAATATTCTCATTATAAACTAAGCGGGGCTGGTGTTTTTACAAGAAATCTCTAGCCAACCTTCTTGTAAAAGATCTTTACTTAACATCAAGCATGTTGGTATTAGATAAAAAGTTACTCCAACAATTTCTTTGTCTTCAACGCCCTTTAATTTGCAGGAATTAGTCACTTCAACAGTCTTCGATGGTTATACGGGTATCCAAAAAACGAACGAGATGGATTTTTGTTGTCCCAACCATTTTTGTTAGTCCCGATCCTGATAAGGAAAAGGGATAATTTATAACAAAGTTTTCGTGTGTTGATTCCTAGGAGTAGTGCTTCTTCCCCTATGCCCTCCATTGGTGGAGACCTAACCCATAGGTGTAACCTCCCGCTCAATACTCTAGAATCGACAATTGAAGCATCTGAGGCTGCATTAATCGGGGATACACGACAGAAGGGTTTGCTTTATTTACAAACTTCACCTTCAACAAGCGTAGATTTATTTCAATAATTTTTTTTTCCTATCCCGAATAATGTTGTCTTTCTCTTAAGACTGAGAGCAGTAAAAAATAGAAAAGAAAATAAATAAAAAAATAATCAAATCGCACCATCTCTGTAATAGGTGAATGCCTCTTTTTCTCCCGAAGTTGTCGGAATTATTCGTAATAAGATATTGGCTACAATTGAAAAGGTTTTATCAATAAAATTTCCATTTATCCCAGATCTAGACATAGGTGTATTAATCCATTCTATAATTTATTTTAATTTCATTTCGTGAGAAAATGATCCCACAAACAAAGGAATTGTACAGTACGAAATAACATAAAAACGGATTCATTAAAATAAAAAGGAAGACCTTTTACTCATACTCAAATTGTTTCGTTTTGACAGGAATCAATAAAAAAAAAAAAAATCGGGGGGACGGTTCATGAATTTGAAATCAATCTATGGGTTAAGAAGTTGGAGTAAGGAGTTGTTGTTGAAAAATCTAAAACTGGAAAGGCATTTTAGAATTTTTATGAAAATTGAATAATGATCTAAAGATATCCATTAAACACAGTCTAAAAAAATGGATCAATCGTTGAATTAGTTTCAATTGAGAGATTAAATCCGGTATACATATTAGAAAGGGCGGAAACCCCATCTTCGCAAACATGAATAGATATATCTTTATTTTACAATTTTTCACAAAAAAGATTTATGCGGAAGGATTTGTCTTTGATGAAAAGTTTTCTATTTTTAGAGTTCAATTTTTTAATAATTTTAATTCAATGTAGATACCTATCCAAAATAATATGAATGACTCACTATTAACTCGGTTTTTTGGCCATAATCATTATGTAGGAGAGGTGGCCGAGTGGTTCAAGGCGTAGCATTGGAACTGCTATGTAGACTTTTGTTTACCGAGGGTTCGAATCCCTCTCTTTCCGTACTCTTCACCTAATTCACCAATGTTACTGACTGCAATGCATCAAATAAGAATGTATACTCCAACAGTTAGACCTTTCTTTTCTTTGATATCGATTATGTATTCCTAATCCAAATCTTCTGTGGTACGAAAAATACTGGGCAAAATGGACAAGGAATGAAAATACCCTACCGATCTATGATACATGAATGAGATCAAAATCCCCAGATCAAACCCCTTACCTTACTTACCCCGGGTCCCTTTACTTAAGCCAAAATGGAGAGGTCAAAATTGTCCGAACCCTTGTTATTTTAGTTGGGGTTAAGTCTGACGAGAGTAATATTCTACAACTAGCAATTCATTTATTTTCAAACCGACCCATTTACTATCTATTATTTGATTGACGAATCCTTCATATTGGAATGGGTGAAGAGTCAAATGGTTTGGCAACTCCTCGCGGGGGGATGAATCAAGATAATTTTGAATCAGAGCCCTAGATTTTTGCTCATCCCTCACTGTAATAATATCTCGGGGTTTACAGCGATAACTTGGTATATCTACTATACGACCATTAACTAAAATATGTCTATGGTTAACTAATTGGCGGGCTTGAGGAATAGTCGAAGCCATACCCAATCGAAAAAGGATGTTATCCAAACGCATTTCAAGTAATTGTAGTAAAACCTGACCTGTTGATCCTTTGGCTTTTCCGGCGATACGAACGTATTTAAGTAATTGTTGTTCTGTAAGACCATAATGAAAGCGCAATTTTTGTTTTTCTTCTAAACGAATACGATATTGAGATTTTTTTCCGGGGCGCGATTGGTTTCTAAGATCGCTTCCGGCTCTAGGCTTTTTACTAGTTAGTCCCGGTAAAGCCCCCAGACGACGGATTTTTTTGAAACGAGGCCCTCTGTAACGTGACATAAAGACTCCTTATTTTTTATGAAATTTCATAAAACAAAATTAAAACTAAACTAAAATATGATAAATTAATCGAAATTTACTGAAGTATTGTATTACAAAGACTAATTAGAGGAATTGTATCAATATCCGGACCTTATTGTATATAAATAATTGTATTATATAAATAAAAAGAATTTCAAATAATAATAATAAAAATTCAGGGTTCTTTTCTTGATTGATTTGTTCTACAGAGACCGAACTCCTCCAATCCCATTTTTATTCATAATTGGAAGTTCCTACGAGATGATAGGGTGACCCTTGGGAAAAGGGAAAGAAGTTTTTCGCTTTGATTTCACATTATCAATTATGTAAAAAATCAAAAATCAAACAAACGGAGAAAAGCCGGCTATCGGAATCGAACCGATGACCATCGCATTACAAATGCGATGCTCTAACCTCTGAGCTAAGCGGGCTCACATAACATAAATTGTACACGTATACTAATTTAGTAAACTACTGAGATATTAACTGTTCATTCTTAGCTATTTCATAAGAAATATGATATATAGAAAAATAGAAATATCAAAAATAAGGAAGAATAGAAAATAGAATTTTAGAATTTCCAAACATATTGGATATTTGAATATTTATAGAACATACCTATTAATATAGCGATATTATTAAATATCGCGATATAAAATTTTGATCTATTTCTCAAATATATGTTTCTCAATAATAAATATCTTAATTAGCTTAATTAGATGGTAAGATTTTTTTACTATTCTATGTTTACTATTTTTTATTACATAATTTTATTATATTTCATATATATTTTATATATAGATCATATATATTTTATATATAGAAATATATATATTTCATTTTCATTTAATTTGAAAATATATTTTCATATTTCATTTTAAATAAAATTGAGTAAAGTAATGTAATTAAGTTTAGAATCTTATTCTATTTCTATATTTATTGTATATTACAATCTTATAATATTATTATTTATTATATATAATTCGAAATAATTTCATATTTAATTAATAAATAATTTGATTTTGAATTCTCTTCTAATTCGAAATTAAAGGAATGGTTAGTTATAGCCATTTTATTAGTTTTAGTTATGGCTATTAATTTAATTTAAAATTAATAATACTCAAATCTTCCTTTTCGTTTTTTTGTTATGTTATAATGTTTTTTTTTTTGTTATGTTATAGAAGGCCTGCCCTAAGAATAACATGAAAGATAAAAGCGCAATCCAGATCATAATGAAACACTCCTCTGGTTTCATTCGGAAAGGTGAAAGCTAAGACGAAAAAAAAAAAGAATCGACCGTTCAAGTATTTAAAAAATTAACGCTAAAAAGGGTAGAAATAGGGGCATATATAAGTATAATAAATATATATTATACTATAATATATATGTTATGCGATCCATATTGAATTGATGATATAGAAATGATAGAATCATTTCTGATTGGACCAAATACGGGTCTCCGATAGAGATGAAAGAAAATATACAAGAAATCAAATAGTTGAAAAAACTTTTCAATATAGGAACCGGTATCTAATGAATTCAACCGGTCCAGCATAATAGAAATGAAAGAAAAGGGGGGGGGCGGCATCATGATGTGATCTTAATCACATCAAAAAAAAGAGGGGATATGGCGAAATTGGTAGACGCTACGGACTTAATTGGATTGAGCCTTGGTATGGAAACCTACCAAGTGAGAACTTTCAAATTCAGAGAAACCCTGGAATTAAAAATGGGCAATCCTGAGCCAAATCCTGTTTTATGAAAATAAACAAGGGTTTCATAAACCGAAAATAAAAAAGGATAGGTGCAGAGACTCAATGGAAGCTGTTCTAACAAATGGAGTTGGCTGCATTGTAAAGGAATCCTTCCATCGAAACTTCAGAAAGGATGAAGGATAAACCTATATACATACGTATAGTACTGAAATACTATCTCAAAATGATTAATGACGACCCAAATCTGTATTTTTTTATATTTATATGAAAAATGAAAGACTTGTTGTGAATCGATTAAAAATTGAAAAAAGAATCGAATATTCATTGATCAAACCATTCACTCCACCGTAGTCTGATAGATCTTTTTAATAATTGATTAATCGGACGAGAATAAAGATAGAGTCCCATTATACATGTTAATATCGACAACAATGAAATTTATAGTAAGAGGAAAATCCGTCGACTTTAGAAATCGTGAGGGTTCAAGTCCCTCTATCCCCAAAACGACCCGGTTGACTCCCTAATTATTTATTTTAATTTTATCATTTTGTTAGCGATTCAAATCAAAATTCGTTATATTTATCATTCATTCTCATTCTACTCTTTTCTTTCACAAATGGATCTGAGCGAAAATTTTTTTCTTATCACAAGACTTGTGTGTGATATATATGATACGCGTACAGTACAAATGATTTGAGCAAGGAATCCATTAAATTTGAATAATTAACAATACATATCATTACTTGTACTGTACTGAAACTTTGAAAATTTATTTTTGAAGATCCAAGAAATTCTATTAGATCCTGTATAATACTTTGTAATACTTTTTCGTTTTTCTAATTGACTAATTGACATAGACCCAAGTCCTATATTAAAATAAAATGAGGATGATGCGTCGTGAATGGTCGGGATAGCTCAGCTGGTAGAGCAGAGGACTGAAAATCCTCGTGTCACCAGTTCAAATCTGGTTCCTGGCACATGAGTAATTTGTATGAGTATATATTCTAAAAATTAATTGATATGGGTCGACATACATATTCATTAATAGTATAAATCATGATACATATTTATAAATGTCGGAGATATACCCCTTATATATATCATATGTATATAAAGTATACAAAAGAATTCCATTTTGTTTCCTCTTGTTTTTTTATTTGTCCATACTGTGTCTCCTTTTGTTCAAAAAAAACGTTAATACTTTATACATATTCGAAAGGCTAAATTAGTTAGTTGAAAGAGAAAAAGTATAGTCTAGAGGAGTTGAGGGATGGGAATAGCCAAAGTTCATTTCAGATACAGTACAAATAGAATATGATCCTCTTTCATTTCCTTCTATATTTTTTTCAGATTCTATTTCTTCATTTCCTCCTATGTTACTTTCTATAGCCCATCTAAGTGATGTGCGCGGTACATAGTTCATAATGCGGAACTCTTTTAGTTTCATCCTAGTGGCTCGGCTCATTCGAAAAAGTATCTTCAAAATTTGAGAATCTCAATGAATCCTCTAATTTTTTTTTAGTATTTATTTTATTTAGCCCACCTAATAACTAAAAAAAAAAATAATATGTGAATCAAACTTCAATTACTATGTTTGATCTCGAAGAGAATGTACAAAAATTCTTTGAATATCTGGAGTTGTAGAAGTGAAGATTTGTTTCTGATTATTCAATGAGCATCTTGTATTTCATAAAAATTAGGGGCAATATAATCCTTACGTAAAGGCCATCCTATCCAACTTTCAGGCATTAAGATACGTTTCAGGCGTGGATGATTATCATAAAGGATTCCCAG